AAGATTCAGTATTTGGGAGATAAAGACACAAAAATCAGAAACAATATAGAATCCCCTTTTTTGAGCACTTAACCGATGAATTTCGATGTTCAAAAAATGATTCGCAGAGAAGAGAGATTTTTGTACTTTACTTATTTTTGAGTAGAATACCATTTGAAGTGTATAAAGTGTATAAGAAGGGTTGCATTTATTAAACACGTACGCGGATGGCTATAATATCCGACTTCTCTTTTATTTTAGTACCTTCTATTCGGGACAGCCCGGGTCGTCCTTTATCAAACGAAAATCTCTATTCAATGCAAAAATGAAGTAGAATAATTTTATGATAATTCCCTATCGACAACATATCTAACTAATAGATATCTGTAATTTATGTTCTGGGGTTTACATAGACTCATATATTTTGTTATAATTGAAATTGAGAAGGATTCTTTGATTAAAAAAAATACTGATTAGTTTTATCTCAATTTGTATTTTCTTATGTATGTCATTAGGAAAACACAATTTTGAGATTAAAATCTCCAGAAGCGTTCATAAATTCGAAGTAAGCATAAGCAGTCAATAGTTAATGGTTCCAATTTGTCGGCTGAAAATCCACATGTGATTTCTCAATAGAAAACCAAGAGCATTTTTTTAGCATTGTGTATTTTGAGATACTCTAGAATGAATCGAAGGAGTGGATCAAATCCAAAACAAAAAAAAATGAAAAATGTCAAGTACAATAAAAATTTAGTAATCCGAGAAGATTTTTGTATCATTTTGGCGGCATGGCCGAGTGGTAAGGCGAGGGACTGCAAATCCTTTTTCCCCAGTTCAAATCCGGGTGTCGCCTGATCAAACAAAAAACCCGAAATCTCTTCTTTTCTTCTGTTCTGCTGATATAACTCGGAGAATTATTCTCCGGTAGAAACAGAGGAAAGACTGTTTGTTTGATTCTAAACATTTGGTCTGAGGTTTTTCGAAAATAAAAGATTGTGAATCCTCGTTCGCATCTAGGATTCAAGGAAATATTCTAATCTATTCTATAGTAGGGAGCTTTTAAGACTTTATGATTCCCTTCTATTACTATACTAAGGGACTGTCTAATGACTGGATCTTGGATTAGATTGTAGAGCCTGCTAAGAAATATGATTCTATTTAGAATTTTGTAAAGGGTTGGAAGTTGCATTATATATGACGGACTTGCGAGATGAACGCTGGGGTATCCAATCAATATTAGATTCGATGGATTATCTTTTTTTTATAGAAAAAAGAAAGAATTTTTTTTGATAACCCCTAGCCAAGCCCCCTACCCCTCAGAGATAATCGGGAAAGGGGGTATGGATTAGGGGAAATAGAGGTCTGTACTAGATAGTGATTTATCTTTTTTAGTGATTTCTCCCTTTCCGTTTTTACTTATGAGGGTCAACAAAAAAATAGGCCTTATTATTCACATGTTCCTATTCCCTTTGGATATTTTGCTTGTGTTTAATCTTTCCCGATTAGAAATCAGAATCAGATTGGTTTATCAATAGTGTTCGGACAAAATCCCCTTTTTTTGACTCTGCACCATTGATTCCACTATTATTAGTGAGGAATAATTACTTTGTATTTATAGAGATAGGAGACATAATTCACATGGATATAGTAAGTCTCACTTGGGCTGCTTTAATGGTAATCTTTACATTTTCCCTTTCACTCGTAGTGTGGGGAAGAAGTGGGCTCTAGAAGTACTACTAAATTGAGTTGAGGAATCAAACCGTATCACTTGTTTTATAGATCGTTCTGCAACGCGTTTTGAACTATTTAAAATCAAAATATCTTAATTTCGAATTTCATTGGAGTCAAATGGAATAATCTATGATATGAATCATACTCTTTCAATCAAAGAGATATTTGAGCGATTCCCCTGTTTGTATTTCGAAAAGAAGGGGATTCAGATGATTAAAAATTTATTCCAACCTAAGATTCTTCCGAAATTTTCTATTTCAATCAATGGAATGGGCTCTTACCATCTTTATAGATAGATACTGAGGAAGACCGGACTCCTTTTTTTGTTTGATTGTTTTTCCTTTTTACTGTTTAAAGAACAAGTGGTTTTGTTAAGTGTATACGAACTTTATATGAGAAATGATATATATATAGTAGTTATCTAACGAGAGACTATGCAATAATAAGATATTGCTTCGGACGAATCACATATTGGGCATTTATCGCTTGGTTTCTAATCTTATAAAGGCGATTTATGCTTTATCGACTTTTTTCATATCAAGGTTGGGGCGTTAAAAATAAGTGAGGTTTCCTCTTCTTTATTAGGAAAAGGAATTAGAATCCTAAGATAATCCTTATCTTAGATTGATCGGAACAAATAGATGTAGCAAATAAATAGAATTGGGTGTTATGTCAATTCTATACAATATGTTATGTCAATTCCATACAATATATGGAATTAATAGAATATATTAAATGATCAGAATTTGTAGATTGATCTATAGAATCTATCTTTATTCTAGATTAAAACTTTATAGAATAAGAGATCGATAGTATGGTAGAAAGAAGGATTCATCTATTTCTTTCTTACCATACTATCAAATTAATAGAATACTGCCGATTAAAGTCCGCTCATTTCATTTAAGTTAAGACGCGAAATTGGAATCCTTTTCATTTGACTTCGTCAATTTTTGATAAGAACTCAGAAGTAAAGTTTTATTCAAATGAATTTGAAAATTCAACTGAATTAATCATTTTGACTAACTGTTTTTACATAAATGATAAGTAGAAAGGCGGTAGGAACTAGAATGAATAGTGCAGTAGCAATAAATGCAAGAATATTTACTTCCATAATCTCATCGGTTTTTTTACTTCACAATAACTCGGGATTTAATCCCATAGAGATGATAAATCTTTCGTCTGTAAATTCAATGAATGAATTACCTCTCGATGATCTTGAATGGGATCAATATCATGAATAACAATATCTGATCTATCAAATCAACTCGTAGTCGAGACTTGAATAGTATAACATAGGAAGTTCTTTTATCCATACCAAAAAATAATATGGATTTCTGAACCAATTAATCCAAAATTCCTTGTATTTATTATCCGTTTCCTTGTTTTTTTCTATAACTTATCTTGCGTCTTGCTTGGATAATCCTCTAATGAAGGATTATCAGATTGCCTTTCCACTTCGATTAGTCACATAGTTACAAATCTAAACAAACAATAAACGCGAAATGGAAAACATAGGAAAGAAAAAAGAAACAAAGACTCCTTTTTGCTTGGGAATGAAATTATGCCCCCCGACACCCTTTCTATGTTCTATGAAAGGGTGAAATGAATAGATGTATTTATTGGATATTGGATCCGTCGGGACTGGCGGGGCTCGAACCCGCAGCTTCCGCCTTGACAGGGCGGTGCTCTGACCAATTGAACTACAATCCCAGGAAAATAAGGGATCTAGCAGAAGATTTTCTTCTTTTTTAGCTTCGTATGCGGTATTTCTGAAGGACAAGGTGGGTTATACCATCTTATGGTAGATTGGCGAATTATTGGGCCGAGCTGGATTTGAACCAGCGTAGACATGTTGCCAACGAATTTACAGTCCGTCCCCATTAACCACTCGGGCATCGACCCAGGAAGAATCAATTTGAGGCTTATTGGTAATCCATGATCAACTTCCTTTCGTAGTACCCTACCCCCAGGGGAATTCGAATCCCCGCTGCCTCCGTGAAAGAGAGGTGTCCTAAACCACTAGACGATGGGGGCTAACTTGCTCAACGGCCCTCATACTATGATCATAGTATGATCAGTTTTTTGAAATTGTCAATATAATGGAATGGTATGATTAGATCTGAGGGATCTTTGCATTTTTCAGAGAATTTTATCGAATTTTTTGATTCGTCGTTCATATTAAAGAATACTAGGGATAGGAGTTTTTCAGAGAATGATTGGTCCGTCAGAAAAGAAATGGGAGGGGTCAGTTCTATTTTTTTTGCTTTCATTCATTGTTAAGATGAGATATCCTTATCTCTATCTCACACTAAACCAGGAAAGTAACAACCAAAAAATCTATTAAAATAAATCTATTAAGCGAGATCAACAAGTTATTGAAAATCTTCTATAAAAATTGAGTTCAAGGGGACAAGTAGAATCTCTTCATCACACGATTCAATTAAATATCTTGAAATTTATTTTATGTCGAATTGGTAACTGTCCATGTTATGTATCAATCAAGTCAATTTTGCTTTGATAGGAATCATTTCAATAAAATAAATTAGGGTCAGTCTTAAAAAAATTTACCCTAGAGTTGCTAGGCAAATCCATTTGATTATTAAAAATAAGCCACTAGCCACTATGAGTCTAGTGCATATACTTATGTATAAAATATAATATATGTGCATATAGATATTTTATCTACATAGCGACCCGTTGGGGAATTTAATCAAATAAGCCCTTTTAACTCAGTGGTAGAGTAACGCCATGGTAAGGCGTAAGTCATCGGTTCAAATCCGATAAGGGGCTTTGGGGTTTTTCAGAAAAGTCCATAGTATTCAGAAAATAGAGATATTTTTTTTTATTTGGAATAAAAAAAGTAACTAACTAGATACTACGTTATCATTATACTGAGTTAGAGTATGATAGTAGTTCTAGTTAGAAAGTGGAACATTTGTTCAGTAAATTTTCATTATTATGAATAATAATTCTAATCCACCTCTTGAATTACCAGAGACCCTTATTTTTCCTTATAAATCCCAATCAAATTAATTGGAAAGATTCGCAATAAAGGAAAAAGTAAGTGGACCTGACCCATTGAATTATGACTATATCCGCTATTCTGATATTCAAATTCGATAGAGATAAAATTTGAATTGGAACAGTCGACCCCCTGCTTTTTTTGGAATTTCATTTCTTTGGACTTCGAAAGAATTTGTCGATATTTCCGATTAAATTTTCTTATTCCTAGATTTTCTAGGGGAATAAATTGTTATTCCCGTCCTCTACAGAGAAACCTTTCTTTCAAT